CATATCTATTATTTTTAGTGTAGTGTATAAAGTTGTACTTTATAATAAAGCACAGGGACTTCGTGTCGATCAATCTACAATATTATCTTGATATATGTAATGTAAATATCAAGATAATATAATATATGGAATTTACATAGAACCAATTCTTTTTTTTTTATACATCTTTTTTTGATCAATATTAAAAAACTGTTTTGTCTTACTTTCTAGTTATAATTTATAGATTTCTTTTTATTTGCAATCTGAGTCTCGTGATCTATCGAAAGAATCAACGAAGGAAAAAGCATTAGCGGCATCTATTAAAGAGCCGTAATATTTTTTCTAGCATTCCTAAGAAAAACTGGATTGATCCATTGACAGGAGTTCTATGGTCACTTCTTCGTATTTTAAAAGGGAATAAGTATAATAAAATAATAAACCTCACCAATTTTTAATGCTTGAAACCCTGATAAAGTCAAAATGTAATTTCGAAAAAAAAAAATAAATAAAAGAATTGGTAAGTGCGCAATATGTGACTCCCAAGTCAAGATCTTATTATGCATACTCTCTTGTTATACAACTACTATGCCTAATTTTTTATCATAGAAATCGTGTATACACTTAAAAAATTTCTTTTTGAGCAGGAAAAAGTAAAGTAAAGAGGGAAACAAAAAAGGGGGGGGTCGGGCCTTCTTTAGTATCCATCTAAAACTAAAATTATGGGAAGAGCCCGTTCATTGAAATATAAAATTTAGGACGAATTTGGTTGGAATAAAATTCCAATAATCTGTATCCCTTTGCTTTCGAGATACAAATATGGGAATCCTGGAAATATCTCTTTGATTGAAAGAATTTTATTCATAAAATACATTACTCCACTAGAATCCAATGTAAGGTAATAAATGAAGATATTTTTTAAATAATTCAAAACATGTTGCAGAACGATCTAGAAAACAATTGATATGGTTTGATTCCTCAATCAATTCGTAGTACCTCTAGAGTCCACTTCTTCCCCATACTACGAGTGAAAGGGAAAAAGTAAAGACTACCATTAAAGCAGCCCAAGCGAGACTTACTATATCCATGTGAATTATGTCCCCTATCTCTATGAAGGAATTATTCCATTATTGCTCATTAATAATAGTCGAATCAACGGCGCAGAGTCAAAAAGGGACTCTGACCGAACACTGTTGATGAACTAATCCCAATAACTTCTACTAAATTCCTATACGACTTTTAATTGGGAAAGACTAAACACAAGTAAAATAGGCAATGACACCTTAATGGAATGTTACGAATGGAACATATAGGAATAATAAGGCCTGTTCTTTTTGCCCGTTTTTATCTTTATATAAGTTAATTACTTTATATAAGTTAATTATACTCTCCATTCAGTCTAATATTGAATGTGAACGCTCATAAATTCTCGTGAGTCTGTATAGATATATAGTAAGTACTCTTAATATTAAGTATATTTAAGTATATGTATATAAAGGCTTTTCCGGTCTTTACACAACTAAACTGCTAATTTAATTAGATTTCGTATCTGGTCTATCCAACGGAATTCAAGACTTAGCCAGTATACACTACATTAGTAGTAGAATAGAGGAGAGGGGATCTGGAAGTCGTGATAGCCCTTCCACCATTAGAATCTTTTTAATCCTAGATGCAAAGATTTACTATAATCTTTTAGAAAACACCCAGGCCGAATGCACAATCCGTTTCTGCTGCCGGGGAAAAAGGGGTGAGTTATATATCAACAGAACATAATAAGAGATTTCGAGTCTTTTATTGATCAGGCGACACCCGGATTTGAACTGGGGAAAAAGGATTTGCAGTCCCCCGCCTTACCACTCGGCCATGTCGCCAAAATAATACAAAAAAAATAGATGGAAATTTTTCTGCTTAAGGTTGGATTACTGAACCACTTTTTTGTACTTGTATATTGAAGCCTTTTTTTATTAATTCTTTTCCGAAAATAAGGGCCTTTTTTTGATTTAATTTGATCCACTTCTTCGATTGATTCTATAGTATCTCAAAACACACAAACACAGTGCCTAAAAACTTCCCCTCACTTTTCTATTGAAAAGTAAAATGTGTATTTAAAAAAAACAAGTTGATGGCAAATTTGAACCATGAACTGTTGACTATTGACTCCTGGCTGCAAATTCATGAATGAGTCTTGGATTTGAATATCAAATTTTGTTTTCCTAATGACACAAGAAACTAAAAAATGATACATAACTAATCAGTGTTTATTCAGTATTTTTTATTTTCAATTTCTCCATTTCAATTATAACAATATATATGGGTAGATGTAAACCCCAGAACATAAATTGTTACACAGATATCTAATTGGTTATCTTATTTATATATGTTGCTTATAGGGAATTCTCATAAAATTTTTGTGTTTCAAATTTGAATTTTCATGGAATAAAAATAGAAGGGCAATATTAGGGGAAGACTTATATATCTATATCTATATCTGTTTAATAAATACAACCCCTCTTATAGACTTCAC